TTGTTGTTCAAAATGAATGGTTTCATTTTTGTAATTTTCTAATTGTTCCAAAGTATTATAAGTTGAATTAATCAAATTCAATTTTTCTCGTTCTATCTCAGAGTATCCATTCACTCGATACTGATCTGCTTCCATTTCCACTTTCCGTAAGCGGGCCCGGGCTTTTTCGAGTTGTTCAATGGCCCCCTCACGTAGTTCTTCTGAATTTCGAATAGTATTCAAGATCCTCTGTTTTCGATTATCTAATAAATCACTTAATGAAAGTAGATTATCTTTCCATTCATTTAAAAACTTCCATGATCCCTTCCCGAACCAAACACGAATCTTTCGATTCATTTGGCTCTCGCGCTCAATTACTTCAATTACTTAAATTACTTATGGGAAATTCCCATATATTTTTGTTTTGAATGTAATGAGCCTATCCTCTCTTCTCTGTTCATATTCCCCCAAAAAATAAAAATATCGAAACTGATCACACTAACCCAAGACCAGAATATTCGGAGGACTCTTCTGACCAAACATATGTAGTTGTCAGCAAAGTTGTTTCTTTTTTTTTTTTATTTTATTCAAATCCAAAAAAATTCTTCTTACTTTATACATAGACATAGGTCATCGATTCAGCATTGGATAAAATAAAAAAAAGGGAACGAAATACCCATTTTTCCAATAAATGGTTCAAATCATTTTATCGACATGAGTGTTCTATACCGAAAAAATTTCCAACTATTCATTTTGAAACTACCTCCGCATTAATATAGTGATAGAAAGAATACCATGCTATGCTGGGTCTGGACTTCAAATTTCAAATGGTTTAGCTTTAACCATGTTAATGGTACCGCATCATTGGTTTATAGAGAATCAAAATATATTTACCAATGAATCACGAAATGCTATGGTTCTTACATATGATTTCTTAATTTATTCAGAAGTAATTCGCGGGATCATGCACCTTTCTTTCCTAGTTATAACGAAAAAAAGTGCAGCTGGTCGAGTCCAGCCTATTCTTGAAATAAACAACTCGCACACACTCCCTTTCCAAAAAAGATCAATACACCAAGCACTACACTTAGATTTATTGGATTTGTTGCTAAAATATCGGTATTAAACCCGAAACCCCCGGCGGATGGCCAGTGACCCAAGGAAACGAAAGAATCGGTTACATTTTTCATATGATCTCCTCTTATAGATAGACTAAAATAGATAGACTAAAATAGATAGACTAAAAAAATCGAACAGAGTTCTTTTTCTATCACTTCACCCCTTATTTTTTATTTTCTTTTTTATTATTTTCTTTTTTATTAATTTCTCTATTTCTAAACAGAATAAAAAAAAAAAATATTCGATTTATAACTGGATTTTTTTTTTTTCAATTGAAATTTCCAATAAGAATGAAAAATGAGATACCGAGTCTCATGTCAATTACGAAATACTTCGTTTGTTCCAACACTTACTAAAAAAAGGTTTTCATTGGACTAAGAACGGGAAGGGAAGGAAGAAAACAAATCGATTTGCTAATTCATCCTCAAATCTTCCTCATCCTCAAATCAGTCCTTCCCATGGGTTATTATCTCAACGAATAAGTAATTGTAGTAGTTCAATCTTGATATAATTCTAAAAAGCAAGCGACAGGTCCAAAGAAATAAAATAAGAAAAAAAAAATACGTATTTTTCATATTTCTAGGATTAAACAATTAAACAAAAGGATTCGCAAATAAAAGTGCTAATGCTACAACCAGTCCATAAATTGTTAAAGCTTCCATAAAAGCCAGACTAAGCAATAAAGTACCTCGTATTTTTCCCTCCGCCTCGGGCTGTCTTGCGATACCTTCTACAGCTTGGCCCGCAGCAGTACCTTGACCAACGCCAGGTCCAATAGAAGCAAGCCCTACGGCCAATCCAGCAGCAATAACGGAAGCGGCAGAAATCAGTGGATTCATGATAAGTTCCTCGCACCAAAATAAAGAAATGGTTAATGATACAATCAACCAATGAATTATGACTTAATTATTCCATTGATAACATTCATCCAGTCGAAGTAACTAAGAACTCTGAATTGAAGTAATAATATTATTGAATCATCAGAACTATTTCGATATTTCTTTTTTAGTTCCTATACATGGCGTCTTTGTGAATCCATACGACTTTAGTTCTTCCCCATTTCTTTGTTCCGAACCATTCTTTTCTTTGAATTCTTCGCTCTTTTTCTTGATTTCATCCCCTTTTTTTTTTATTCATTCAATTCATAGTCACAGATGAAACGGAAGGACTTCTATTAGAATCCCCATCTAAATTCACAATAGTAAGTCAAATTATATATATCTTTAGTTCATATATAACTAGTCTCATATATAACTAGTCATAATATCACATATACATGTGTTTCTTCCATAACGCAACCCAACTATTCGTATCTTAGATTCAATCGGATTCTAAAATCATTCTTCGAAACATCCACAAGAAATGGGAATCGTTCCATAGAACATCCTTTTTTTTTTTATTT